GGAGCCACTTTACCATATTCCGAATTCAATGGTTTCAATAAATCCCCTGTAATAGTTCGTCTTGGCCCAGATCTAGAACTACCCTCAACGGTTTGTGTAGCCATAAATCTTATTGCATTGGTTGAGATCTGTTGACTTTGTATACTATTTCGTTGTAAATAAACGATCTTATCGTAGCGTAGATCCATCGTGGTCTTGAAATTATCTAATAATGGAAACAGCAACCCTAGTCGCCATCTCCATATCTGGTTCACTTGTAAGCTTTACTGGGTACGCCTTATATACCGCTTTTGGGCAACCCTCTCAACAACTAAGAGATCCATTCGAGGAACACGGGGACTAGTTGAAATAATGAGCCTCCCGTATTGGGAGGCTCATTATTTCAATTGAGATAATGAAAAATCATTTCATCTTTTTAGTCGGAACCTTAGGTGGTTCTCGAAAAAAGATAGCGAAAAAAATTATCCCTAAAGTCGAGACTAACAGGAATGTATAAACCAATGCTTCCATGGATTCGATCGTGGTTTACAATTATAGCTTCCACATCTGTTCATTTGGGATCATTTTCCAGATAAAAAAAGGACAAGAGTCAAAGAAAAGACGATGATGAAAATCAAGATTTCTACAGTCCCTTATGTCAAATCATAAAAATCAAATAGAGGCGAAAGATACCAGAGCAATGTTGTATCAGACTACTTGTCTCCTTGTAGTTGGATCTCCAACTTTTTGGAATGCCCCAAATTCCACTTGAGCATCCAAATCTGGGTCAATACCAGCAAAAACATCTCTGAACAAGGTTCTAGCACCATGCCAAATGTGTCCGAAAAAGAAGAGCAAAGCAAACGTGGCATGTCCAAAAGTAAACCAACCCCTTGGACTGCTACGAAAAACACCATCGGATTTCAAAGTAGCACGATCTAATTCAAAAATTTCACCCAATTGGGCACGTCTAGCATATTTTTTCACAGTAGCAGGATCACTATAAGTGACTCCGTTGAGTTCGCCGCCATAGAACTCAACAGTTACACCTACCTGTTCGACACTATACTTCGATTCTGCCCTTCTAAAAGGAACATCGGCTCTCACAATTCCATCTCCGTCTACCAAAACTACTGGAAATGTTTCAAAAAAAGTAGGCATACGACGTACAAAAAGCTCATGTCCTTCTTTATCTCTAAAGACGGGATGTCCTAACCATCCAACTGCTATTCCATCCCCGTTGTCCATTGAGCCTGCTCTGAATAATCCCCCTTTCGCCGGATTATTACCGATGTAATCATAAAAAGCTAATTTTTCGGGAATTTTAGACCAAGCTTCCGACAAACTAAGATTTTCGGCTAGCCCGGAGCTAACCCTTCGATATATTTCTTGCTGGAAGTATCCCTGATCCCACTGATAACGAGTGGGACCAAATAATTCGATTGGGGTAGTTGCTGAACCATACCACATAGTTCCAGCAACAACGAAAGCTGCAAAAAAGACAGCAGCGATGCTACTGGAAAGGACAGTTTCAATATTGCCCATACGTAATCCTTTGTATAGACGTTGGGGCGGGCGGACACTAAGATGGAATAGACCCGCTAATATGCCCAATGTCCCCGCTGCAATATGATGAGAAGCTATTCCTCCCGGAACAAAAGGATCAAAACCTTCCGCGCCCCACGCTGGATTTACAGATTGTACTTTTCCGGTTAGGCCATAAGGATCGGACACCCATATTCCAGGACCATACAGGCCTGTTACATGAAATGCGCCAAACCCAAAGCAAGCCACCCCTGAGAGAAATAAATGGATTCCAAAGATCTTGGGCAAATCCAAAGAGGGTTTTCCCGTACGTTCATCACAAAATATTTCTAGATCCCAATACACCCAATGCCAGATAGCTGCTAAGAAGCATAAGCCAGAAAACACAATATGTGCCCCGGCCACACCTTCGTAACTCCAAATACCCGGATTCGTTATAGTCCCTCCTGTGATACTCCAACCACCCCATGAATTGGTTATTCCTAAACGAGTCATGAAGGGTATAACGAACATACCTTGTCTCCACATTGGATCAAGAACGGGGTCAGAGGGATCAAAAACCGCTAATTCGTATAGAGCCATCGAACCGGCCCAACCAGAAACTAGAGCTGTATGCATTATATGGACGGAAAGCAACCGACCGGGATCATTCAATACGACGGTATGAACACGATACCAAGGCAAACCCATGGAAATACCCCTTTATCAAAGATAAAATAGACACTATGTAACTTTATCGCATTGGAAAAGACTATGCTATGGACCTCACCCTTTCAGTGGATTATCCTAAAGCAAGGCAAGGGTGAATATTTATTCTGTTCCGTTGGTAATATAATAATTGAACAATTCTTGTTCGTAGGAACAAAGAGAAGCAGATCTATTCTATACCCAATAAGTATCAATATGCAATGGGGGTTGGTCCCCTTTTTTGGGAGCGAATGCATAGACATCATTCGAACGATCCATTCGTAAGAATTTTCCTTTATTCATTCCGTCTTCCTCCATGAACCTTCCAATCTATGGCTAAAATACGATAAAGGAAATATTATAAAGACAATAAACCTGTTGTTACGTTTCCACATCAAAGTTAAGTATAGTACTTAACCTCTTTTTCTTTAATTTCATGCCCATTGGTGTTCCAAAAGTACCTTTTCGGAGTCCTGGAGAGGAAGATGCAGTTTGGGTTGACGTATAGTGCGACTTGTCAGACATATTGGGTCATATGGGATTTCCCCGTTCTCTCTTCCGATCGAGATATCCTCTGTTTCGCCCAAGAAAGATTAGATTGATTGAACCATCAATAATTCGGAGCGTGAAGTGCAATTAGATCAATTTATTTGGTTGCGGGATCAATATTCTCAATTAGAAGATTTTATGGTTGGCTTGGACCAATAAAATGAAGTATACAGGCCCCGTTCAGAAAATACCAACTTGGTAACCTATGTATGATTACCACTCGTATCATAAATAATTCCTTTCTACCATATGAGTGATCTCATACGTCCAATCAATAGAGGAATATGATGAATACATTGAATATTTGGCGGAAGGCACGAAACGAATTGAAAAAAAAAAAGAAGTCGTAGCAATAAAGAAGTGGTACTGAGATTATTTGTCCTATATGTGCAAATGGAATTCGGTCAGATCTTTACCCGGAGTAGAGCATAAACCTAAAAGAGTGGAAGAGGCCCATTCAGGAACAAGAAAATTACATCGTGATTTGGATCTCGATGAAACAATACATCAATGAGAGGTTAATTCGATAAGTTCAGTGAATTCTTTTTTTATAGGAAAGCAAGCAAAACTCATTTTTTTCTTGAAAAATGGAAGAAAAAGCCCCTTTGTTAGGAAAAACCTGTTACGAAAAGAGAAAGGGCTGGAATCGACACATTGATTCTTTTTTTTTTCGCAATTTCAATTTATTGAACCGTATGCATCCAAAGGTGCGTGTACGGTTCCTAAAGGATACAATTTTGTCCTAATCAACCGACTTTATCGAGAAAGATTACTTTTTTTAGGCCAAGAAGTTGATAGCGAGATCTCGAATCAAATTGTTGGTCTCATGGTATATCTCAGCATAGAGGATGATGCCAGGGATCTTTATTTGTTTATAAACTCCCCTGGCGGATGGGTAATACCAGGAATAGCTATTTATGATACTATGCAATTTGTGCCACCAGATGTGCATACAATATGCATGGGATTAGCCGCTTCAATGGGATCTTTCATCCTGGTCGGAGGAGAAATTACCAAACGTCTAGCATTCCCTCACGCTTGGCGCTAATGAGTTTTTTTATTTGAGAGAAAAAAGAAGACTATGCCTTCGCCATATGGAATATGAATAATACGTAATAATAGCATGGCACTTCGAGTTCGATATTAGCAAACCATTATTGTTTTTCATAACATGAAATTATGTATCGAGATAGTAGTATGAAACAAAGGGTATTTCCGATTTGATCTTATGTATCGGGGTCCATTTCAGTGTCACAAACCTTTTTGCTTCCACACCAGAAGTATCTTTCCAATATTTATGTTATGAAAGAGTATGAAAAAAAAAAGATCATTTTTTCCTTATTTGATCGGATCAGAAAGAAACTTTGGGATTGCTGAATCACAGACGAGATAAATATATAAAGCAACGGGACCATCATAGTATTTTTTGACTCCTTCGAAAGGAAGGATGGTAAATGGATCATTCAACGATCTGGGTCTGATGAATTCTATTTGTCTTTTTCTTCGATGGAGAAGGGAAAAAGAAATTCCATTGCAGAGCCGTATGCAATGCACAAAGGATGCCTGTACGGTTGTTCAATTCTATCTTTTTCTTCTTGTTTTTCTTTATCCCTTCGCCTGATCATGCGAGATAGAGGAATCGTTTATTATGTTATATCATCAGGGTTATGATCCACCAACCTGCTAGTTCTTTTTATGAGGCACCCACAGGAGAATTTATCCTGGAAGCAGAAGAACTACTGAAACTCCGTGAAACCCTCACAAGGGTTTATGTACAAAGAACGGGCAATCCTTTATGGGTTATATCGGAAGACATGGAAAGGGATGTTTTTATGTCCGCAACAGAAGCCCAAGCTCATGGCATTGTTGATCTTGTAGCGATCGAAAGTACCGGGGATTTCGCATAAACCGTGATTCCATTTCGAATCATAATTCGAATGAACCGTGATTTGATCTTTTTCTTTTACCCGGATAAAATATGAAATGGAAGTAATTCATAATCATTCGGTTAGGATCGATCTAAACCAGCCCATTCTGTATACGATTCAGCATGCCAACTATTAAACAACTTATTAGAAACACAAGACAGCCAATCAGAAATGTCACGAAATCTCCTGCTCTTCGGGGATGTCCTCAGCGTCGAGGAACATGTACTAGGGTGTATGTGCGACTCGTTCAGATCATGAACTAGAACAAATGAGACAATTTTTCCAGTATCAATGACCAATGAATAGGATAGAATGAAAAAACTCCATTCACTATCTAAAAATAAAGATCTATCATAGACCTCTATTGTGTATGGAATTTATGGTTTCCATTGGTGCAAATCCAATCACCTCGATTTGAGATGAAAAGCAATTCCCCATTGGTAGCAAATGGTTATCCATTAAGCGGTGGAAATGGTATTTAAGTTAAGAAGCAGAAAGATGATGCTCCTACTTTCTTTTGCAAGAACGGACTAACAGGGTCAGCTACCTAGCCAACCTTCATAATGAAATGCCGTCACTGTATGGATAGATCTCAGTGTGAAAAGACCTATTACTAGATAATTCATGGGTAGAGCCGAAGAGTGTGAACTGTACAAGTTACCAATAACATTCATTAAATGAGGGAAGAGGCTCCGGTGTATAGAGAGGACCTCACCGTTTAAGAAGTAACCATAGAAACGATGGAAGCCACTATTTATTTATCCATTTACATTTACTACCTATTTTTTTTTATACCAAAAATATCGGTAAAATTTCTTCTTTTGAGGCGATGCCTGGAAGAAATAAAAAATCGTGGTTGGGAAGGTCATAGTAGCAAAAGCCATTGGAATTTGTATTTTATACATCGGAGGAATCAGTTTTGTTATTAATAAACCAGGCGAGGGGAAAAGAATGACTGAAAGAAAAGAAATCAATTAGTTATTCATCAAAGTTTCATTTGATTCAATGACCAGAGTTAGACGAGGATATATAGCTCGGAGACGTCGAACAAAAATTCGTTTATTTGCCTCAACCTTTCGAGGGGCTCATTCAAGACTTACTCGAACTACTACTCAACAGAAAATGAGAGCTTTGGTTTCCACCCATCGGGATAGAGGCAGACGAAAGAGATATTTTCGTCGTTTGTGGATCACTCGGATAAATGCAGTAACTCGTGAGAATGGGGTATCCTATAGTTATAGTCGATTAATACACGATCTGTACAAGAGGCAGTTGCTTCTTAATCGTAAAATACTTGCACAAATAGCTATATCCGACAGGAATTGTCTTTACATGATTTCCAATGAGATCGCCAAATAAAGGAGATTGGAAGGAATTCGCCGCAATGATTTAAATGGAGTTCCCCGGAGAATGACCCCCGGGAAGGTAGAGTAGAAATTCTTATGATAAGATAAGTAGTAGGAATGAACGAACACGTTTCAAAAAAAAAAGATTTCTTCTCCCATTCTTTTTTTTTATTACGACGCGACAATCCAATTTCTCGGCTTTTTCGAACAAAACATCAATCCGATTTTGAGTTCCAATTAGAGTTGTTTTGATTCAAGTTGTTTTGATTCAATTGAGTAGTGGACCCATTTATTTCTGGTTCTAGGACCAGTGGTTCTAGGGATCAACTCGGTTTTCTCAAATTGTTTCTCATTATTAAGAAAAGGTAACGAAGATAAAATACGAGCTTGTTTTATAGCAATAGTAATTAATCGTTGTTGTTTCAAGGTCAATCTATTCACTCGTCTAGATAATATTTTTCCTTGTTCACTAATAAATTGACTAATTAAACTCATGTTTCTATAATCAATTCGATCCCCCGATCCAATTGGGGGCAAACGTCTACGAAAAGATCGCTTTTTTTTACGAAAGGGTAGCTTGGATTTATCCATGGTTTATTCCTTATCTCTAAAATCCTATTTCTTCGTTCATTTCGGATCCGACCGAAATAGGACTTGATTTGTTTATATATATAATTTCTTCCTGTTCCTTGGAAAGGCGGTACACGCACTTTGTTCGATCTATTTCTTTATCTCCTCATGAATCGTATGCTTGTAACAATAAGGACAGAATTTTCTCAATTCTAATCGACTAGGTGTATTGTGTCGATTCTTTTGAGTAATATATCTGGAAGTGCCCCGCGATTCTTTATTGAAATCATTTCGGACACAATTGGTACATTGCAAAATAACTATTCCTCTGACATCTTTACCCTTGGCCATGAACCTCCTTTGGATTCACTCAATTCTTCTATTTTCGATCCGAACCGAAGAAAAGAAGAGTAAAGGAACGAAAAATAAATAGAATAGAAGAGAAGTTGCTAACTCGAAATCCAATTATGAAAGATTTCGTTGCAATCAATAGAGTAGTAATAAGTAATACAATTATTTCTAACTATTAATTATTCCCAATCCCAGTATTTCATTTACTATCTTGTATGATCTTTTGAACAGCCTGCCCTAGACCCACATTTCTATTTCTGTTCTACCTCTATGCATTCTATCCTGAACCCAAGTTTCACTAAGGTTCAATCCATTTTTATTCTTTCTCTTTCCTATCCTAAACAACTGAAAAAAAAAAGGGAGGATTGGTCACAGAGAATTTATTGTATCTCTAATCTTCTTCGTTCATTCCTTACCATGTCAATAACTAGAATGAAAAAAAAGGGAATGTCAACGCATCTGGGAATAAACGATTGATTTCTATCAATAGACCTGCTAAAGACCCAAACCATAGAGCAGTTAACACAGGTGCCGCGGAGAGATATGTTTTTATATCTCGCATTGAAAATCCTCCTTCTTTATTGGAATAACATATATGATCAGATGCATATGTAGTTAAAGATCACTTGTATTTGTACGCGGAATCCCTAACTAAAATAGATATGTACAATGATCCAGTAGATGAGATCTACTTGTCCCTAAAACAGAAAAAGATGACCCTTCTTCCTGAGCATTACCAACAAATATTCATTTTTTTATACGTTAGGTTTCATATTTCATATGTATATAATTCTTTTATTATATAAAACAAAAAAAAAGAAGAAATGCCAAAATATATTGTATGAAGAAATGCCAAAATATATTGTATATAGATGGAGGAAATAACGATGTGGAAAACAAAACAGGGATTCTCTACAATGACACTGTACAACAATGGAAAGGGATGTAGCGCAGCTTGGTAGCGCGTTTGTTTTGGGTACAAAATGTCACGGGTTCAAATCCTGTCATCCCTACCTATTACTTCTTCTATGGGCAGTAACGAGGGGTCAATTGAGATCGATGAAAATTGGACATCATTTTTCATACTTTTTATATAGTATATGTGATGGATGCAAGATGTATTGGGGATACAAGAAAAATTCTTTTCTTGACAGTCGTATCTCCTGTCATAAGAAAGCGCTCTTAGTTCAGTTCGGTAGAACGTGGGTCTCCAAAACCCGATGTCGTAGGTTCAAATCCTACAGAGCGTGATTCTGTTCTTGTAATGTCGAATCACAATAAAATAACTTCACTAACTTAAACTGCAACCTGAATTTGACCTCCTCCTTAATCTGCAGGAGGTCAATAAAAAAAAGAGATCTTACTCAATCAAAGGTCCAACTGATCGCCGCGTCTATATTGTAGATATGCAGTTACGAATAATCCGGCCAAAGTAATAGGAATTAGACCTAAGACGATTCCAAATAGAAAAACTTCAATCATTTCAATTTCTTTGAAAGAGGAGAAAAAGAGAGGTAATATTTATCCCTAAATATTAATCCAAATCGACCAGGAATCTCAACGACCAAGAATTGGCAATTGACGCGGGAAAGAACTATAGAATACCTGGAATTTCGCAGAAATATTCATTTTTATGAATGAATTGTTCATTTAATGAATTTCAAATAAGCCGTATCTTGCTCAGACCAATCAATAGAGCCGAGGTTATAGTTGAAGCAGCCAGTAGAAAACCAAAATAACTAGTTATAGTAGGCATGAAGGAACTAAATGAGATACGTTCTTTTTTTATACATATGTTTATAAAGCACTTACCTAAGTTTCCATTTTTGCGAGATACAATGGAATAATTACAAGAAAAAATACCAATTGACAGAATCAGTTCCAATTGAAAGTTCTTGATTCATCAGTCATTATAGACGAACAAAGATAGAGTGACAGAGGGATAAAAAAAACGGATTCACCGTCTGTAACATCTATGGATCCCGCGATTTCGAATCAACAGATTCAGTGAGCAACTCGTGAGTCAAGTAATAAATTGGATTTGAAATTTCCATTTTGATCATTTCTTTTCTTTTTCAATTGTATCTAATCCCTTTTGTAACAAACAATCTGATAACACCTTTTGCTTGACTTTAATTCATTGGATTCCTAGTAGGTTGGTTAATTGCACATAATATCTCGAATGGGAAGAAAAAAAAGTATCCCATGATCTCTCGAAGAAATAAAACCTTTATTTCGAGTCTAACTCGATTTTCAAACTAGTAATTTATATTATCCTTTTAGGTTCTACGTTTTGTCTTTTCATATTATGGAGTCCAGTCCCATCCTTGTAGCCAGGTCAAGAGGGGAACCTTTGGTTCTAATGCAGCAATGGTTGCATCACGAATATTGATAGTTACAACTATTGGTTGGTCTGTTTCTTTCATCGAATACTATCTACTACCATAGACCGACCAATTACTTGAATTGAAAGGATTAGAACAAAAAAAAAATACCCTTTCCACAACCATGAAAGGGGGTTTCTAGGTTTTTCATCTAATTGAATTGTGGGAATATGATAATCTCTTTCATGAATTATTAGAACCCGTTGACTCACACTTTACCAAGATCTTCAGTTTCTATTCCTAAGCCAGTAATAGGAAACCCTATACTACAGGAATTGGGGGGATTCCAAATTGAATGACACGCGGTTCTGTATAGACAAGGAACAAGAAAGGAATTATGTACCATTCTCCTTTCGATACTGATCGAAACAGCGTTGCTGTGTCAGAGGAAGGATAGGTATACTGATTCGGTATACTCTAAATACACCTTCGGTACAATATTGACGATCTCACAAAAAAAGATGAAATATCAGGTAAGTAGTACTTTTTTATTTACTGATCCCATCTTTCACGGAATCGATCCCCCTTTTTGACTGTACAAGAATATGTGGAGCTCAGCATGTCTGGAAGCACCGGAGAACGTTCTTTTGCTGATATTATTACCAGTATTCGATACTGGGTCATTCATAGTATTACTATACCTTCCCTATTCATTGCGGGT